AGAAGCCCCTTTGCCATCTCTTGATCTGCAAAGAATTCGCGACGTGAAAACACAGGCGCATCGAAAAAGAATGGATTCGCAGGGTCCCAAAGAAATTGGCTTATTTGAAATTGAAAAAAGACTTGGTCTTTGGAAAATCGATCTCGTGTCTGGTACTGCATGGTTCCACTCTGCAAGAACTCCGAATCATTCTCTTCCGAATCATTCTCTTGATGAGAAATGATCCGCGTGCCCCAAAATGACCTGGACCAATAGGGAAATCCCAATTCATTGGGACTTTCGATCCAACCAAAGAGATCGGGGTACCATATTCTAGGAGCCCAAACTATGTCATTGAAGAAATCCTCCTCTATCTGTGGCAGGTCGCGGTCTCCTTCTCTAAATGCAACCCCTTCTTCCAATTCAAACTCCGATTCGTCTTTTTCATAGAGAAATTTCTGATCAACGCTAGAACAAAATCCATTTTGCATCATATCTAAGGGATTCCTTCGTTCGGACCGAAGAAGCAATGTCACTCGATCAGTATCAAACTGACTGCCCTCTTTTTCTGTCCGAGAGGATAGAGTGCCTTCTCCTTCGAATACTTCTAATAGGCCACGAACTAGAGCAGAATCAGTCTCAACCAAATAAGAAGTGATCCCATTTTTTTCATCGGGTCCGGGTAGAGACCAAAGATCATGAGCGACCGATCCGGCAGAACAACTCAAAAGATAAAGAAGTCTCGTTAATCTCTTCATGCTCGTTGCAAGCTCGAAGTACCAGTTGTACAAATAAGAACTAGGGAATCTCGTCTTCAGATAGATAGATAGAGGATCTATGGAACCATTACTTAGAAGTACATTTTGTGCAACAGCCCTTCCTATCTGATAGAAAAGGATCCCATGATCCTGAACCGGTCTTACCTTGGCTCGAAAATTCCAAGTTTGTCTATGAAGAGCAGATCGAATTGTATGAGTGTCTATAGTGGATTTCTTCTGTGCAATACTAATGGATAGGGCCTCATTGGTAAGTGCTACAAGATCTCGTACACTGGAACCCATGGTTAGGGACCCGAATCCATTAGGATGGGACAGTTTCTTTTCCAAGTGAAATCCCCTAGTATATGAAAGAGTGAAAAAGTGCTTTCGTTGTTGTGGAATAAGAAGCCTTCGTAGCTTAAGGCATGTATTTAATTTATTCGGAGCTATTAGAGCGGGATCCACTTTTTGGGGAATATGAGTCGAAGCAATAACAAGGATATTGCTAGTGGAGCATCTTTCACAATCCCTGGAGAGAGAGTTCACTAATAGACCGAGGGAGAAGTCATTCGACGCACGCACAGACAGATCATGAATGTTTGGAATCCATAGTATGCAAGGGGACATTGCTTTTGCTAATTCGAATGGAACGAGGATACTAAATCTCTCGAGTAGGAGTCTATCCCTATCCGTAGTTAGCTCAGTTAGCAGCTCTATATCATCTATATCAAGGTCATCATCGCTATCGCTATCGTCACTCTCATTAATATCAATAGCGTCACTCTCATCACTATCACTAGAATCATTATCAAGATCAAGATCGTCAGCGTCACTATCATAAGGATCGATCTTAGAAAAAATGTCATGCAGGAACTTGTTCGGAACGACCGTAATGAAAGGAACATAGGAGTTTGTCGCGAGGGATTTGACCAAATAGGATCGTCCAGTTCCTATCGAACCTATCACTAAAATACCCCTAGAGGGGGATAGGGCTAAGCGGAGCGAAAAGGGTTTTCCAGGAGATCGGAAAGTAGCCCCACACGAGGTTTGTGAATAAGTGATTGTCTGAAAATGAGCAAGGAATATCCGTCTTTCGGCTAAACAGGATCTATTGAACTCATAATTCATTAGATCCTTTTGATGAATGTCAACTACGTATCGTAAGTAAATTGATCCCGGTTGTTCAACCATTTGATAACTAGAGTCATTCTTTGATAAACCATCACTATGAGTCAGACTCAATAGCATTTGATCCATCCTTTTTTCTGTCGTTAAGGTGGAGAACTGAACCAAGAATTCTCTTTCTTCATCCTCAATCAAATCACTGTTCGCGACCCAGGATTCTATTTGATCATCAATCCACTCAACGTTCACGTTTTTTCTTAGCAATGAATAGAGCTCTTTACTTGTACGACTTAGATGTCTCGTATTTCTCGAAAAAGTGATTCGATTGATGGGATTTGGTATGATCCTTAGGAAATCCATGATACCGATGAGATTGCTATTCCAAAATTTCTTCTTATTAAAAGCAAAACCCCATATTGCTTCGAGAAAATAGACGAATTGTTCCAGAGCAACTAGAAAGAGATTCTTTAACCAGAAAGAATTTCGCTCAGATGTAGGATACCTATCCAGAAGTTTTCGCAACTCAATCATGTATGATGGAATCATTAACGATTTGATCTTTTTGAAATCCGTCTGTAACTCACTAGAGGCTCGGGAAACAAAGAGAAGATGGGTATTAACGAGATATCCAGCAACAAGAAGAAGGAAAAGGATGAGGAACTCCCGAGCATTGGATGATCTCAGCCATAGGGGTGACTCATTATCATTCTTTCGATGAATCATTTCTACGGACCGAAGAAGAATCTGTAACCAATGACTCGAAATCTCACTGAGATTCCAGTTTGAAAGAATCAACCACAATTTTGTCTGAAGAATCCACCATGATGTCTCCAGAATACCCTGAAAAAGAGATATGTGACTGCGCAATAGGTTTGAAAAAGGATCGAAAAGGGCGAATTTGAGATACTTGAACCCTGTCAAAGTAAAGAACCACGGTATATAGGGTTGGAACAGAGTCCATTGTGCGAGATTTAAAAAAGCACGCTCTCGTTCAAGGGTTCTATCATCCATCTCCCGTTTCTTAACCCTAAGACTAAGACTAAGACTCCGTTTTTTCCTCTTTTTGGATTTCTCAGCCCAGGAAGTGGGAATCAAACCCATGTTTGAATTGAAATTGAGATACTGCTTCCCTTCGGAATCGGAATCAGATAGATTCATATCTGAAAGAGGTGGACAATCCGTTCTTTCAAAATGGACTATTTGTCCCTCTGTTAGAGGTGTTCCAGAAATGTCTGCGATCGAATAAATAGCTCTACCAACGAATGGATCGGATCGCATTGGAAAATGGAAAGATTTGTACAAGTTATACGTTTCGTCACCACTTTGTGGCAAATCCTTAGGTATGAATATCTTCGATACCTGTGACTCGATTGGTGAAATCGTATCTCGCTCCAAAAAAACATGTTTTTTTTTACCGACGCACAAAGAAAATCTTTTGTTGCGAATGAACAAGATATTGAGGAATTGTCCATACGTAAGATCAGAATTCTTGAGAAGGGCCTTTTCCACAGAAAAAGGGAATTTTTTGTTACAATCGAACCAGAAGTGATGTGGATTATTCAAGAATCGAAGTCGATTTGCTTTCGAAAAAGAAGATATCAATGAACTTCGATGAAATGGTTTCACGGGAGTCAGCCAATTGTCTCGATCGTGGGATATCATTGAGAAATAGGAATCCGTGTTATCCAAATTGTTCCTGCAATTCTTTCGAGTCGGGAATGAGTCAATCATCCATTTTGTCTTATTGAACAAAAAGGGTGATAGTGTGCCTCCATTGATCGAGAATTTCGATTCTTTGGAAGGATCATGATCATCCAATAAGAAGGGTTTCCATTGATTTTTAGTAAAAGGAACGATTTGAACACCTATTGAGTCTAACAACGGATTGCAGAGTGCATCATTCGGCCCTTTCAATTCATAGATATAGATGGGGATCTCAGACCCAGGAATGGGGGGACTTCCGAGACTCAAAAAGAAAAAAGGAAGTGACTTCGACAAAAAGGACAAAAAGAGAAGTGACTTCGACCAAAAGAAGAGAAGTGACTTCGACCAAAAGGGAAGTGAATTCGACAAAAATAAAGATGCCTTCCACAAAAGGAAACGAGGTGACTTCCTCAAAAAGGGATGTGACTTCGACAGTTTGACCATAAACTCGGCCCAATCAATCCAATATGGAGTCGGATTCATACGGAATCCATTCAGATGACTACAGAAGCGATTCAGATGAATACGGAAGCGATTCAGATGAATACCGAATCGATTCAGATGAATACGGAAGCGATTTAGATGAATCCAGAATCGATCTCGATTCAGATAAATACGGAAGCGATTCAGATGAATCCAGAATCGATCTCGATTCAGATGAATACGGAAGCGATTCAGATGAATACGGAAGCGATTTAGATGAATCCAGAATCGATCTCGATGAATACGGAATCCATTCAGATGAATACGGAAGCGATAGCGAGATCGATGAATACGTAAGCGATCTCGATGATGATGATATCGATCGAACACTACTTGAAATTGAAAACGCCTCTTCGCCTCAGAAATGAAATGTTCCGGGAAATTTTGGGTCCATTTGTATCTATATGCATTAGGATCCCGATTCATGGATCTCTCGGTTCGAGAACTCAGAGGGTCCGACCCTTTCTTCTGACTCTTTTTCAAATTCGAGAGATGTTGGTTGATCGTAGATTTCATTCTCGTTCTATGATTCCGAGTCTCATTTCCTATTGAATCCCCTTTCATTCCATATTCGAAGTTGCGATTGGATCGATTCATTACCATGAAAAAGAATCGATTTGATACATTTCTTATGTACCCATAGGTCCTAGAGTGGATTTGAATCAGATTTCGGATCAATCTAGATGGATTGACTCCCGCCATTCTGTTGTTACTAGCCACTTTTGGGGCTTTTGGATCTTCAGAAAAAATAGGAGGTACAACCAATAAAGATTTTTTTTTCGATTCATCGCCGGAGTGAAATCCCTCAGAAAAAGGAAAAAATACCCTCTCATAATCAGACACCAGATCCGGCTCGGTGATTGATAGAATGAGTAGATCTGCCATTTTTGAAAATCTCTCTTCGGATTCAAAATCGTGGTCTAACGTGTACCCAACCCTGTTCCGGTCATGGAATAGATGAAAGAAATCCAAAAATGGATTTTGGGTCAAGAATGAAATCTTATTGGAACTGTCCAGATCCGGTTTCTCCTTCGGAACCCTAGCACATCCCGGATCTGATGAAATAGGATGAATTGCAATGGTCTTTTGTAAATACGGAATGATCTTGAATAGATCCACTATTTCTTTCTTTTCCGATCGCCTGGAAGGGACAAAAGAAACATCGTGTTGTTTCTTCAACAATTTAGGATCGGACCTCTCAGTAGGATTCGAACCCAGATGAAGGTCTGACCATCTGTCCGAGAAAAAAGAACGAATTGATCTTGTAGGATTCCCAAGAAATTCTTCGATTTCTTCCGGAAGCAGATGACGAACCATCTGCTTCTCACGTTCCGCGAATCGCTGGGACATTGAGGAATCTCCAGAAAGGCTTTTCGGGAATCGGTCGGATTCTATCTCGGTTCCTTCCGTTTGAAGAAAGGAAGGATCCCAATCCAAAAGAAGCGATCTTTTTTTGAGTTGTTGAATCTCTCTTTGATTGATCAATGTGTGAGATTCTGAATCCTCATTCCTAATGGAATCGAAAGCATCTCTGGATTGATCCGAAGATCCTTTCAATTGGCTAGAATCCCTTACTTGAAAGAAACGAGATCTTGGGGAATCAGAGTGAATATTTGACGATACATTCCAGACCTTGCTAAAAAACCCATCCTTGTTTCCCAACCACCCATTGTTTAACCAAATCCAATTCTCTCTCGATACCTTCCTCAAAAAATCCGATCCCTGTTGTTTGAAGAAAACCTCCCCTTCCATTGGTCTTTTTTCACGAAAAGCAGGCATGAGATAACAAATCCAGTGTTTCACTAAGATTTCGAATAGCTGTCCCGAATTCAAGTTGATTCTGTTTCGCTTCTTCCTCGGAGAAAGGCCATCAAACCAGTCCCAATCGGGGTCCCTGCCGATCGGATCATCCGTCGTATAGGATACAAAAAGAAACTCCAGATATTGGAGATCTTTCTCTTTGAATGAGATCTCAATTCCAGCTACGGTTTCTTTCGATATCTTCCAACTAGAATCCCTATTTGTTCCGATCCAGGTCCTCCACCACCGCGAACCCCAGTTCGAGTCAGGCATGATACACTTTTGAGTTATTGGGAGAACCCAAGGACTCCCTTTCGGATCCATGAAACAACTCTCAGAGATCTTTTTTTGCCCTTTTGGAAGATACAGAAGCGAAACAACCAACCTATGGGACGACCGAAACAATGTCTCATTTCTGGGTCCAATGGAATTCATAGGTACAGGAAGAAGCCCCCTCAAATAGAGAGTTTTTCTTTCGACCATAGTTTGATGGTGCATACGAGATATAACGACCGCTACTAGAATCAGTACTACACCCTTAACCAGTACTGCAACTTTGCTCGTGAAAGATCGGTTGCTTGGTGAACCCGAAAGCAGGATACTCCAAATTCGGGGGTCAAAAAGTTTCAGAAAACGTTCTTGGTGGAAAAAAAGGTAAGTCAAAGATCCCACGAAATCCAATTTGGTCCATGAATCTAACACTAACAAATAGCCCAAATTCGGACTTTCTCTCAATATCTCTCGCAATTCGAAGATCCACAATTGGACTTCATAGCCTCTCCGCAGTTTTCTTGGCATAGTTTATCGTTATGGATTTTGTAGGGTTGGAACTGATTTATTCACGATGTATGATGATCTAAGCATCCATGGCTGAATGGTTAAAGCGCCCAACTCATAATTGGCGAATTCGTAGGTTCAATTCCTACTGGATGCACACCAATGGGATGGGAGACGTTCAGGCTATTGGAACTGGCTCTGTCTCATCATCATCAGAGAAATGAATCAATCCTATTTATATGGTTATATATGCATATACTCGAGTCGATGAGTTTTTTGGTTTTCCGAATTCTTTCGATCTTCTATTTCGATAGAGTTCGATTTCAATAGAGTTCTCTAGGAGATTCGTTCGATTCCGTAGATTCGAATTCGAATCGTACTAGAGAACGAATTGGTGTGGTATATTCATACTATAACATATGAACCGTAAGAACTCGAATTCTTATCAATACTGGAACTCATAGGAAAGAAAGTGGATTTATGGATGGAATCAAATATGCAGTAGTTACCGAAAAAAGTGTTAAGCTATTGGTGGGGAAGAATCAATATACTTCTAATGTTGAAACAGGATCAACTAGGACAGAAATCAAGCATTGGGTCGAACTCTTCTTTGGGGTTAAGGTAATAGCGATGAATAGTCATCGGCTCCCGGGAAAGGGGGGCCCTATTAGGAGACAGAGGAGACAGACAAGGCATTACAGACGTATGATCATTACGCTTCAACCGGGTTATTCTATTCCACCCCTTTTGATGAAAGAAAAGAGCTTCAATCAAAATACTGAATAACACGGCGATACATTTATACAAAACTTCTACCCCGAGCACACGCAATGGGGCCACAGACAGGCGAGGGAAATCCAATCCACGAAAGAATTTGATCTCTGGACAGCATCATTCTGGGAAAGGGAGGAATGCCAGAGGAATCATTACCGCAAGGCATAGAGGGGGAGGGCATAAGCGTCTATACCGAAAAATCGATTTTCGACGGAATGAAAAACACATATCGGCGAGAATCGTAACCATAGAATACGACCCGAATCGAAATGCACACATTTGTCTCATACACTATGGGGATGGTGAGAAGAAATATATGTTACATCCCAGAGGGGCGAGAATTGGAGATACCATTCTTTCGGGTACAGAAGTTCCTATCTCAATGGGAAATGCCCTACCTTTGAGTGCGGTTTGAACCATGGATTTACGTAATTG